TATCCATAATTAATCCTATGGATCTTTAGGATTGGTGTATTCTTTTCTATCGCGTAGTTTCGGATCATGGAGCGAGCTAAATATCATAACTTTTGTTACCCATCCTGTATATTGCCTTTTTTCTTTTCATTTCGTGTTGCAATAGAAACTTATTAATATTAAGCGGACGAGATTTTACGAAAAAAGTTCTTCCGATTCATAAGGGAGAACAACTATTTCGTTTTTCGATGTGCATTTCACACAACAGGGGGGAAACTACTAAATCATTTTTTTTTATTTTTCAAATTTTTGATTTTCTTATTCTATTATTTATTCATTTAGAATATTCTTAATTATTCTATTATTTTTTATTTTATTTGAATGGATTGATATATTTATATATATAGAATTTATATAATTTATTTCGAATTTTTTAATAAATATAATATATTGATTAGATTTTTTTATTTTCTTATTGTTCCATATTTTCTTTTTGTTCTATATATATTATATATATTAGATTAGATATCTATATTCGATTAGAATTATATTAGATTAGAATCTTTTTTCTATAAAAAAAAATAGATATAGATATCAAATCGAATATTAATATATAATTCAATATCAATATATAAAATAATATTAATATATTTAATATAGAATTTAATAATCTAATTTAATATATGAAATAGAATATAAAATATATAATCAAATCTATAATTAATAGAATTAACTATATTAAATAAATATAATGACTAATATCATATATAATTATCATATAATATATTAATATATAATTAATAATAATATTAATATATAATTAATAATAATATAAATATATAATTAATAATAATATAAAAAATATTAAATAATCCAAAATTTAGAAATAGAAAAATGAAATATATGAAATATATATAATAGAAATAGAAATTTTTTCTATTTCTAAATAAAAAATAATAGAATTGAAAAAAGTTCCAGCACATATAGTGACATATATGGTGAAATAATACTCTGGGTTCTTACCAAAAAGAAGCATTTTTTTAATACCTACTCACTCGTTATTATTATCAGTTACTAATCCTAGTGATTGGATTTATATACTTTTTTGGATAGTAAATCAAATTAAATCAAATTAAAAAGAAAATGTTTAAAAGAAAATATTTATATGATTTTTCATCGAATGACTATTCATCTATTGTATTTTCATGTAAAGAAAGGAAAGAAAGCTCTATGGAAAAATGGTGGTTCAATTCTATGTTGTTAAATAGGGGGTTAGAATACAGGTGTGGGTTAAGTAACTCAATGGATAGTTTTGGTTCTATTGAAAATACCAGTGTAAGCGAAGACCCAATTCTAACTGATATGGATAAAAACATTCATAGTTGGAGTGATAGTGACAATTCTAGTTATAGTAATGTTGATTATTTAGTTGGTGTCAGAAACATCCGGAATCTCCTATCTGATAAAAGTTTTTTAGTTAGGGATAGTAACAGGAACTGTTATTCCATATATTTGGATATTGAAAATCAAATCTTGGAGATTGGCAACGATCATTCTTTTCTAAGTGAACCAGAGAGTTTTTTTTATAGTTATAGGAATTCTAGCTATTTGAATAATGTCTCTAAGAGTGATGATCGCGATTATGATCATTACACGTATGATACCAAATCTAGTTGGAATAATAACATTAATAGTTGCATTGACAGTTATCTTCGTTCTCAAATCTGTATTGATAGTTACTTTTTAGGTGATAGTAACAAATACAATGACAGTTACTTTTATAGTCACATTTGTGGTAAGGGCAGAAATAGTAGTGAAAGCGAGAGTTCCAGTAGAATAACTAGCACAAATGATAGTTATTTAACTAGAAGAGAGAGTTCGAACGATCTCACTAAAATTCAAAAATACAAGCATTTGTGGATTGAGTGCGAAAATTGTTATGGATTAAATTATAAGAAATTTTTTAAATCAAAAATGAATATTTGTGAACATTGTGGATATCATTTGAAAATGAGCAGTTCAGATAGAATCGAACTTTCGATTGATCCCGGTACTTGGAATCCTATGGATGAAGACATGGTCTCTCTGGATCTCATTGAAATTCATTCGGAAGAGGAACCTTATAAAGATCGTATTGATTCTTATCAAAGAAAGACAGGATTAACTGAGGCTGTTCAAACGGGCACAGGTCAACTAAACGGTATTCCTGTAGCAATTGGGGTTATGGATTTTCAGTTTATGGGGGGTAGTATGGGATCCGTAGTAGGTGAGAAAATCACCCGTTTGGTCGAATATGCTACCAATCAATTTTTACCTCTTATTCTAGTATGTGCTTCCGGAGGAGCACGGATGCAAGAAGGAAGTTTGAGCTTGATGCAAATGGCTAAAATATCTTCTGCTTTATATGATTATCAAAAAAATAAAAAGTTATTCTATGTATCGATCCTTACATCTCCTACTACTGGTGGGGTAACAGCTAGTTTTGGTATGTTGGGGGATATCATTATTGCCGAACCCAATGCTTACGTTGCATTTGCGGGTAAAAGAGTAATTGAACAAACGTTGAATAAGACAATATCCGAAGATTCACAAGCGGCTGAATATTTATTCCATAAAGGCTTATTTGATTCAATCGTACCGCGTAATCCTTTAAAGAGGGTTCTGGGTGAGTTATTTCAGCTCCATGCTTTCTTTCCTTTGACTCTAAATTTTAAATAAAGCGGATCATCCAATTTTTTGAATTCTTTTATTGGTGTTGTGGCGAGTGAGTAGTTATTTAGTTTATAGGAATCCAAAGAGAATTTATTCTTTTATTTGGAAACATAAGATTTAACTACAGAAAGAATCATGCGGATAATTATTTTTACCGATATTCCTGATTAGGAATCAGAAAACTAGAAAAATAAATAAAAAAGTGACTTCTTTCTTCCGCGAAATTAGACAAGAGTCTTGCATTTTTCTATATCTCCCGCCCGAGAATCCCTACTTTTTTTAGTAAGAATCCTTGTTATTTACTTCTATTATAAAGAATTTTTCAAGAATTTGTAAGAAAAAGTCTTTTTTTTAACCTCAAATAAAATGAATTATGAAACAAAAATCAAAGTAGAAGACACAAGAGCAAGGTAAGAAGAAAATAATAGAAGAATAGTAAGAATAATAAAAGGGTGTATTATCATACATATGTTTCTTGTAGAAATTGAAAGCAAAATCAATCCATTTAGTTAGTTCTACATTCCTTAGAAATTCCTTAGAATTTTAGATTCTATTTGTTTGTACTCTTTATTATATTATTTCTTAATATTATTTATTTATTGTATACTCAATATATATTAGTAGATATATATTTATCTATATTCATATTCATTATTATTACTTAGTATAATTTGAAAAATATACTTAGTATAAGTATATATGAATTCTAGTGATTATAGACTATCTTTATAACAATATAAGAATAATAAAAAAAAAAATATTCAATTAAAAAGAATAATAATAATAAAAATAACAGGTACAAATATTAAATCGAGGTACCCATTCTATGACAACTCTCAGCAACTTACCCTCCATTTTTGTGCCTTTAGTGGGCCTAGTATTTCCGGCAATTGCAATGGCTTCTTTATTTCTTCATGTTCAAAAAAACCAAATTTTTTAGATACGGGCAGTAGGGACAAATTGCATATATATATATTTAAATCTGGAAGGAATTCGATGAATTCCTCCTAAAGGTTTCGATCAAAATAGTGCTAGTTGATGAAAGTTACTTCGGAAACAAAGATAAAGTTAAGTCAAATTCATTTTTGTTTGGGTTATTTATTCTCCCAATTGCAATAAAATAGAACTGGATCTAATATGAGTTGGCGATCAGAACGTATATGGATAGAACTTATAACGGGGTCTCGAAAAACAAGTAATTTCTGCTGGGCCTTTATCCTTTTTTTAGGTTCATTAGGGTTCTTATTGGTTGGAACTTCCAGTTATCTTGGTGGGAATTTGTTATCTTTATTTCCGTCTCAGCAAATTCTTTTTTTTCCACAAGGGATCGTGATGTCTTTCTATGGAATCGCGGGTCTCTTTATTAGTTCCTATTTGTGGTGTACAATTTCATGGAATGTGGGTAGTGGTTATGATCGATTTGATAGAAAAGAGGGAATAGTGTGTATTTTTCGTTGGGGATTTCCTGGAAAAAATCGTCGTATTTTTCTCCGATTCCTTATGAAAGACATTCAGTCCATCCGAATAGAAGTTAAAGAGGGTATTTATACTCGTCGTGTCCTTTATATGGAAATCATAGGACAGGGGGCCGTTCCCTTGACTCATACTGACGAGAATTTGACTCCACGAGAAATTGAACAAAAAGCTGCGGAATTGGCCTATTTCTTGCGTGTACCAATTGAAGTATTTTGAAAAAAAAAAAATGAACTGAAAAAAGAATGCTTTCTTAGGGAAAGGAATTTTTTTTCGAAATTTGGATATAAAGGGCGTTCTTTGGTTTTGAAATCCGACTAATATTCATTACGAGAAGTGGACTCTTTCGTGCATTCATCAAAAAGAGTAATTTGCTTCGAATCTTAGCAATTGATATCTTTATCTTTGGAAACAATATTTTTTTCTTTATTCAAATTGGCAGTAGACTCTTTTGCTTTCTTATTCTATTTCTGTTTCTGTATTCTTTCTAAATTAAAGGACTAACTCCCGAATTGCAAATAAAAAACGGGGGAATAGCTATAGATTTTTATATAGGCTCTATGACTTGTAATAGAACTTATGCTTGATATAAATATGATTATCATATAGAGTTGACGAATGAGGTGAAGCTGAGTTCATTAAAGAGGAAAATGGCAAAAAAGAAAGCATTCATTCCCCTTCTATATCTTACAGCTATAGTCTTTTTTCCCTGGTGGATCTCTTTCGTATTTAAGAAAAGTCTGGAATCTTGGGTTACTAATTGGTGGAATACTCGGCAATCCGAAATTTTCTTGAATGATATTCAAGAAAAGAGTATTCTAAAAAAATTCATCGAATTTGAGGAACTGTTCCTTTTGGATGAAATGCTAAAGGAATACCCGGAAACACGTTTACAAAACCTTCATATCGAAATCTACAAAGAAACCATCCAATTGATCAAGACACACAACGAAGATCGTATCCATACGATTTTGCATTTCTGGACAAATATAATCTCTTTCGTTATTCTAAGTGGTTATTCTATTCTAGCTAATCAAGAACTTATTATTCTTAACTCTTGGGTTCAAGAATTCCTATATAACTTAAGTGACACAATAAAAGTTTTTTCTATTCTTTTATTAACTGATTTATGTATAGGATTTCATTCGACCCATGGTTGGGAACTAATGATTGGTTCTGTCTATAAAGATTTTGGATTTGCTCAGAATGAGCAAATTATATCCGGTCTTGTTTCCACTTTTCCAGTCATTTTAGATACAATTTTTAAATATTGGATTTTCCGTTATTTAAATCGCGTATCTCCGTCACTTGTAGTGATTTATCATTCAATGAATGACTGAAAAAAGGATCCACTGATCCAATTCTCAAGTTTGTTATTTTATAGAAAAGCTAAACATTAAAAAATTGACTTATTCTTTCTTTTCTTTTTCTTTCTACCCGCCCGTAGGTTCTTCCTATATTTGAGGAAAATTTTTTCAGTAATTCAGTAAATAGCAGAATCATGAATAGGTAACTATACCAGTGACCTACCTAATTTTATTGTAGAAATTTTCAGGATCAACGATTGGACCATGCAAACTAGAAATGCCTTTTCTTGGATAAAGGAAGAGATTACTCGATCCATTTCCGTATCGCTCATGATATATATAATAACTCGAGCACCTATTTCCAATGCATATCCCATTTTTGCACAGCAGGGTTATGAAAATCCGCGAGAAGCAACTGGCCGTATTGTATGTGCCAATTGCCATTTAGCTAATAAGCCCGTGGATATCGAGGTTCCACAAGCGGTACTTCCTGATACTGTATTTGAAGCAGTTGTTCAAATTCCTTATGATATGCAAGTGAAACAAGTTCTTGCTAATGGTAAAAAGGGGGCTTTGAATGTGGGGGCTGTTCTTATTTTACCGGAGGGTTTTGAATTGGCCCCACCCGATCGTATTTCGCCTGAGATTAAAGAAAAGATAGGCAATCTGTCTTTTCAAAGCTATCGTCCCACAAAAAAAAATATTCTTGTGGTAGGCCCTGTTCCTGGTCAGAAATATAGTGAAATCACCTTTCCTATTCTTTCTCCAGATCCCGCTACTAAGAGAGATGTTAACTTCTTAAAATATCCTATATACGTAGGCGGGAACAGGGGAAGAGGTCAGATTTATCCCGACGGGAGCAAGAGTAATAATAATGTTTATAATGCTACGGCAGCAGGTATAGTAAACAAAATCATACGAAAAGAAAAAGGGGGATACGAAATAACTATAGTGGATGCATCGGATGGACGTGAAGTGATTGATATTATACCTCCAGGACCAGAACTTCTTGTTTCAGAGGGTGAATCCATCAAACTTGATCAACCATTAACGAGTAATCCTAATGTGGGTGGATTTGGTCAGGGGGATGCGGAAATAGTACTTCAAGATCCGTTACGTGTCCAAGGTCTCTTGTTCTTCTTGGCATCTATTATTTTGGCACAAATCTTTTTGGTTCTTAAAAAGAAACAATTTGAGAAGGTTCAATTGTCCGAAATGAATTTCTAGGTCCGCGGATTCCTTGTACCGCAGTACTAGTCAGCCAAAGTATGTATATTGGGAAGAAGACTATTTGACTTTGTTTCTTTGTTTTTTTTTTCAACCCCCAAAAATTAGAGCGGTATGATTATGTCACTGTTTTCAAATTTCAATGTCCTAGATAGACCTAGATAGAATAGAAATATATTAATAGTTTTCTATTTGAATATAAGAAAATTCGACTCCTCGATACTAAACAAAAAATAAATAGGCAGAGAATATTAAGCACAGTAGAAATAGAAATGGGGAAAACGGGATTCTAGGGGGGATTATTTGTCTTTTCCTAGAGTCCGATTCCTTCTTGCTTGTGTCGAAATCGAAATATTCTACAAATCCAAAATAGTAATAAAATAATACTTCTTGATCCCCCTCCTGAAAGAATACTATTCTTAGCTTAGTTTCGGTTTTTTCCGAGTTAGAACCTTTATGACATATAATATATAATATAATAAGTAGTGGAGTAGTGGACAAACAAAAAAGAGAGGGATTATTGAACAAATACAACTTCTTCAATTAACTTGTTTAGAAAAAAAATTCAATCATGATTCGATATTATTAGATACTAAAATAGATTTCGAGTAAGATTCCATTAATATAGTATAGAAAAGGTTTGGTTCACATGATATTTGATTGATAGAAAAAATTACGATAGAATTCATTATATTTCTATTGTGCCGCCCAGAAGAAGTAAATCAAGTGATTTCTTTGATTCCTTCTTTCTTTTATACTTTTTTTTTTCAACTTCAAATAAAAAGTATCGACAGATATTATC